CAGCAGTAAGAAGAGGCAATACAAAAGTATGTAAACTGTAAAAACGAGTTAAAGTGGATTGGCCGACACTAGCACTTCCACGTAATAACTCCACTAAAGGGGATCCTATTAGTGGAATAGCCTCAGGTACACCAGTAACGATTTTGACTGCCCAATAACCAATTTGATCCCAAGGTAAGGAATAGCCAGTTACACCAAAAGATGCCGTTAATACAGCCAAAACCACACCTGTAACCCAAGTTAATTCGCGGGGTTTTTTAAACCCACCAGTGAGATACACACGAAATACGTGTAGAATCATCATTAGAACCATCATACTTGCTGACCATCGATGAACGGATCGGATTAACCAGCCAAAGTTGGCCTCAGTCATTATATATTGAACAGAAGAGAAAGCTTCTGTAACAGTAGGACGATAGTAAAAAGTCATAGCAAAACCTGTAGCTACTTGTACTAGAAAACAAGTAAGTGTGATCCCCCCTAAACAATAAAATATATTGACATGAGGAGGCACATATTTACTGGTTATATCATCTGCAATCGCCTGAATCTCAAGACGTTCCTCAAACCAATCATATACTTTATTGAGATAGGTAACTCGGGTAGATGACTCCCCCTCTGAGAACCGTATATGAAAATTTCATTTCATACGGCTCAAGCTGAAAGACCAAAATACTGATTTCAACGGATATTTTATAGGTTAAAACTTCTGATTGATTTGAATGAACATATGAAGTAAGAAAATCCGTAATTTGATCTTTGTGATTATAATGCCAAAAAATATCAAGTTGGCTCATTTCTTTTTTTTTATGTTGACAGGCCTCTTGAATTTTCTCCTTCCTATTTTGAATTTTTATTGTTTATTGGATTAATTGTTTTCTGTGCATAAATTATACTTCTTCTTTTTTACTAATTGATAGGAATTTTCTTGTTGAGACCCTATGAATCACTTAGAAACCTCAGATTTATACTAGAACCACGATGATTTATTTTCAAGCTAAACTTAAAGGATCTCTGAGTAAGAATCCTTTGATTTATCATTTTTTATAGATCCAATGACTTGACTCAACAAAATTGACAGAAAAAGTTGCCAAATAAAAATATGAATGAAGTATAATTCGTTTGATTTAAAAAATAGATATTTTGAAAATATATATTCTAGTTAATATATTCCTGTTTTTTTGAGTCCGGTTACGAGGTCTGACTTAATAATAGGTATGAATCATAGTTCAATTTTTTCTTTTCTTGGTCTATTCTATTTATTTCGTGCTCCAGATACTAGAATAAATGTCTGACGAGGTAGAATTCATAGAGATCCCCATTCATTCTATTATTATTCATAGGATCAATTATAACAAGTCACACACTCATTTTCCAAAAATACCGAAACAAAAAAAGTCCACGATCGAACTACCAAAATCTTTTCTTTAGAAATCAAGATTTTAGCATTAGTAGTAATTTTTTCTTTACTGGAAAGATCAAAACCTCATAAAACCTAATTCCTAGTAATCCCATCCAATAAAACAGAAGAGTTATAAATTTCCAAAAGAATACATAGGAATACAGCAAATAAAGCCATTGCAACTCCCATAAGTGGTGTAGTACCCCAGCCCGGAGCTACTTTACCATATTCTGAATTTAAGGGTTTCAATAAATCCCCGACAGGAGTTCGTCTTGATCCAGATCTAGAACTATCTTCAACGGTTTGTGTAGCCATAAATTGTATTCTATTAAATAATGATTGGTTAAGATCTGTTGACTTTGTATACTATTCTGTTGTATTTCTAAATAAATGATCTTATATCGTATAGTAGACCCATTCTGGAAATTATTAAAAAATGGAAACAGCAACCTTAGTCGCGATCTTTATATCTGGTTTACTTGTAAGCTTTACTGGGTACGCCTTATATACCGCTTTTGGGCAACCCTCTCAACAACTAAGAGATCCATTCGAAGAACATGGGGATTAGTTGAAGTAATTGAAGTAATGAGCTTCCCTTTTTTGGTAGACTCATTACTTCAATTCAATTAAATTGTTTCAAGATTTATTTCATTTTTTTATTTTAGTTGGAACCTTAGGTGGTTCTCGAAAAAAGATAGCGAAAAAGATTATCCCTAAAATCGAGACTAAAAGGAATGTATAAACCAATGCTTCCATAGATTCGATTGTGGTTTACAATTATAGCTTCCACACCTATTCACTTGAGATCATTTATCATATAAAAAGAATCAAAGAGAAGATGATGATTCAAATCAAGATTCTTTTTTCTTGTACCCGATGAACAAAAAAAGAGGGAAGAAATCAATATACCAACCACAAAAATGCTCTATCAGACAGTTTGTCTCTTTGTAGTTGGATCTCCAACTTTTTGGAATGTTCCAAATTCCACTTGAGCATCCAAATCTGGATCAATACCAGCAAAAACATCTCTGAATAAGGTTCTAGCGCCATGCCAAATGTGTCCGAAAAAGAAAAGCAAAGCGAATGTAGCATGTCCAAAAGTAAACCAACCCCTTGGACTACTACGAAAAACACCGTCAGATTTCAAAGTAGCTCGATCTAATTCAAAAATCTCACCTAATTGGGCACGTCTAGCATATTTTTTAACAGTAGCAGGATCTGAATAAGTTACTCCATTAAGTTCACCACCATAGAACTCAACAGTTACACCTACTTGTTCAACACTATATTTAGATTCTGCCCTTCTAAAAGGAACATCGGCTCTAACAATCCCGTCTTCATCTACCAAAACTACCGGAAATGTTTCAAAAAAGGTAGGCATACGACGTACAAAAAGCTCCCGACCTTCTTTATCTCTAAAAAGGGGATGTCCTAACCATCCAACCGCTATTCCATCTCCGTTATCCATTGAACCTGCTCTAAATAATCCCCCTTTTGCCGGATTATTACCAATGTAATCATAAAAAGCTAATTTATCAGGAATTTTAGACCAAGCTTCCGATAAACTTAGATTTTCGGCTAGCCCAGCGCTAACTCTTCGATATATTTCTTGTTGAAAGTATCCCTGGTCCCATTGATAACGAGTAGGACCAAATAATTCGATTGGGGTAGTTGCTGAACCATACCACATAGTTCCTGCAACAACAAAAGCTGCAAAAAAGACAGCAGCAATACTACTGGAAAGTACAGTTTCAATATTGCCCATGCGTAATCCTTTGTATAGACGTTGAGGCGGACGGACACTCAGATGGAATAAGCCTGCTAATATACCTAATGTGCCTGCAGCAATATGATGAGAGGCTATTCCTCCTGGAATAAAAGGATCAAAACCATCCACACCCCAAGCTGGATTGACAGCTTGTACTTTTCCAGTTAGTCCATAAGGATCGGACACCCATATTCCAGGACCGTACAAACCTGTTACATGGAATGCGCCAAAGCCAAAGCAAGCTACACCTGAGAGAAATAAATGAATTCCAAAAATCTTGGGCAAATCCAACGAAGGTTTTCCTGTACGTTCATCACAGAATACTTCTAAGTCCCAATATACCCAATGCCAGATAGCTGCCAAGAAGCACAAACCGGAAAACACTATATGTGCCGCTGCAACACCTTCATAACTCCAAATACCTGGATTGGTTACAGTTCCTCCTGAAATATTCCAACCGCCCCATGAATTGGTTATTCCTAAACGAGTCATGAAAGGTATAACGAACATACCCTGTCTCCACATTGGATCAAGAACAGGATCAGAGGGATCAAAAACCGCTAATTCGTATAAAGCCATCGAACCGGCCCAACCAGCAACTAGAGCTGTATGCATTATATGAACAGAAAGTAATCGACCGGGATCATTCAATACGACAGTATGAACACGATACCAAGGTAAACCCATGGAAACACCCCTTTATCAAAGAAAAATAGAAAATATATCATCTTATTTTATCGCATTAAAGTAACAAGACTATATATTGTGTACCTAACCTAAAACTCTTTTTCAGTAGATTCTGTGGGTTCATTTTGATTTCATCTCATTGAAAATCAAAATAAGGGAACAACTCTGTTTGTAAGAACAAAGAGAAGCAGATCTATTCTATACCCGATAAGTATCAATACGCAACGGGAAGATTGCATTATTGGAGAATAAATGGATACTTTTTGATCATTCGAATGATCAATCAATCCCTTCGTTACAGTTTTTTTGAATCGACCTAGAAAATAAAAAGAAACCCATTAAATAAAGAAATAAAATTGATTAAAAAGATCTAATCAAGAATTTGATGTGTGTACAATAGCTATGAGATTAGCAGGGAGGGGCTTCTTTGATCCTGGCCGGAGGAACAATTACTAGATGGGTAGCATACCCTAACGCTAGGATTTTGATTCACCAACCTAGAAGTGCCCGTATTAGCAAAAATACAAATATAGATATTCAGTAGTTAAATAATACTATGAATATCACTAAGTAATATATATATAATATTTATAAATTAAGAATAGACTAGAACTAATTAAAGTGATTAACTTTAATGGTAAACTAAGTTTAAAAACACAAGTAAAGATATTCAGAATGATCTTATCTATCTTCTATTCTAATGAATAATGGGATATCTTTTGAGTTTTACTTTCTTTTTTTTACGTACAAAAAAAGATATTATGTTGTATGAAAGTAGATCTATATAAACTATTTTTTGATAGTCTCAAATATATACTAAACAAGTTCGATCCTGCTTATAAAGAAATATTATTAAAAATTTCGAAATGGCATCATCCCTAACATTTAAAACTATATTAGACAAAAAATATTCTATTCGTAATACCGAGAAAATATTTTCCAAGATAAAAAAAAGTCCGTTGGGCACCTAATGCTTATGTCATAATAGATTCGAACACTTGCCTCGGATTGACTCAATATCATAATTGCTCTAGTGAATAACTATCTAGTTTAGTAAATAACTTAAGAAATAGATGGATGATAGATAGATAAAGAACTAATCAAAAATCCATCTTTTAGAAGTTCACTAAAAACTTGACTCTT